AGTTATGATAGAATACGTCTTGTTTATCTCGACGAAATGGGCGGAGTAGCTATCCGCATGCCAAAAATATTTACGATGTTCAGTAGCTTTTCCATGGCTTCCCTTGCATTACCGGGTATGAGTGGTTTTGTTGCAGAAGTGATAGTCTTTTTAGGAATAATTACCAGCCAAAAATATCTTTTAATGCCCAAAATTGCCATCACTTTTGTAATGGCAATTGGAATGATATTAACTCCTATTTATTTATTATCTATGTCACGACAGATTTTCTATGGATACAAGTTAGTTAATACTCAAAATTCTTTTGTTTTTGATTCTGGACCGCGCGAGTTATTTGTTTCCATCTCCATTTTTCTACCTGTAATAGGTATTGGTATGTATCCCGATTTTGTTCTTTCACTATCAGTTGACAAGGTTGAAGGTATTCTATCTAATTATTTTTATAGATAGTTTTCTTAAAGAAAAAACTCCTATGGTTTTTAAGAGTTGGTTGGCTAATGAAAAAAAGAATAAGGATTAAGATTCTCCTAATTTTTAAATAAAGTAAAAACAAAATATGAATTTGAATTTTCGCCCAATATACTTGGTCTTTGCGAGAACCACGTGAATCACTACATTACTTGATTCACATGGTTCTCGCCGGTTGACACAAGGTGTTTTATATACACCGTATTGTATGTACTCTGTTTGTATTCGTAAGAACTTTTATTGAATTTAACTAGAGGTTAACGTAAATGAACCATAACTATGTAGCCCTATTCCTAATAGATTGACCCCAAAATAGCATATCCAAATTATAAGAAAGCCTAGAGTCGCCACAATTGCGGAATTTACCCCCTGCAAATTTTTATTTGTTCGAGTATGCAAATAAATAGCGAATACGATCCAAGTAATAAAGGCCCAAGTTTCTTTTGGATCCCAACTCCAATATGAGCCCCACGCTTCATTAGCCCATACTGCTCCTGAAAGAATACCTATGGTTAAAAAGATAAACCCTAGGCTAATCACACGATAACTCCAATAATCTAATTGTTGAATCAATTGGGCCTTATAATAATTCTTAGCAGAAAAAAAAGAAGTTCGTTTAAAAATATTGTTTCTTTCATTCTTGTATTGGATTTCACCAAATGAAAATGACTCATTTAATTTTAATATATTATTACTTTTAGAACTATAAAAAATATTTCTAAATGTAATGACTAGAAGTGCTACTGATAATAATGATCCACAAAGAAGAGCCGCATAGCTTAATATCATCATACTTACGTGCATTATTAACCACTCCGATTGTAGAGCGGGTACTAATATTGCGGGTTTGTGTATCTCATTTAAAAGACCTGAAGTAGCAAAGCCTTGGGTAAAAATAGTACTTGAGGCAGTTATTGTGGTTAAATAATTTTTTCTTATTTTGAAATAAGGCACTATGTGAATAAGGGAGAAACTCCATGAAAGAAAAATTAATGATTCATATAAATCACTTAGTGGGAAATGGCCCGAATAAATCCAACGAGTGGTTAATAATCCTGTTAGACATAAAAAAGTAGCTATCATCCCCCTTTCTGACGAATCATATGGTTTTATGATTTCATTGCCCAATAAGGTTATCAAATGAATTGTAATTACAATTGAAACAATAGAAAAGGAAATATGAGTTAATATATGCTCTAAAGTTGAAAATATCATAAAAATGAAAAAAAGAGGGAATCCCCTATATTAATTAAGAAATATAAATTGGGAATTTTATTTATTTTTATTATAGGATCTATTGGATCTCTTTTAGAAGATGGCATGCCGCCACTCGGACTCGAACCGAGATGCTCTAGCACTGCTTCCTAAGAGCAGCGTGTCTACCGATTTCACCATAGCGGCTTGCTCGAACTCATAATACCCTATTTATATTCAATCGTCGAGATTGAACAAGTCAATTCAATCAAATAAGTTTTTTTAGTAAAGGTCGATGGGGAAAAAAAGACTCCCCACCACACCGCCAAAATCTGAGTGAAAAATAGACTAAAAAAATAAAAAAAATCTATTTTTTTAGAATTCAGAAAACGGAAGAATTCTTCTTTTAGACATCTTATTCTTATAATCTTATAATTAAGAGTCTATTTAATATTGATTAGATCATATTGATTAGAATAGGGACTACCAATTGTTAATTTTATATTAACTTTGAAATTCACAAATTATTCCAATATTTTAGGACTTATTTGTTTGTCGTACAAAAAAACTTTTTGAATTCCCGGTAGAAAGAGATTTCCCTAATGACAAAGCTTTTAACGCTGCCCAATATCCTTTCCTTTTCCAAATATTTTTACGAATACGCTTTTTTGATATCGAAGTACGTTTTTTTGGAACTGCCATTTTAAAATGAAGAAGTTACTCATTGTTATAGTTGGATGTGAAAGACATCTATTGTTCAAAACAAATTATTATTCATTATCTAGTTTTTTCTCTAAATAAGATTCTAAAAAAAAAAAAAAAAAGAAATATAGATATG